AATTTTTGGAAACTTAGAAAGTTCTTCTGTCAAACCCTGATCAATGAACCTACAAAATCCTTCAAATTGTATCTGATTAAATCCAGGTATTGTGGACATTGCGTCTATCCCGGATTCTTTTGAAATTGGCAGTGATTTATACTCATCCATATCGAATTCTCCAAAAAACAAAAACAAAAATAAATACCATTTTGGCTGGCTCATTATCCATCAAATCAAATCCTATAGATCTAACAATGATGGAATTTCGATTCTATGAATCTTTGACTGGAATCTATGAGATAGGTGGAATAAAAATTTATACTTAACTTAAATTGGCATTTTTAAGAGATGCAAATGGAACGGAATTGATAAAACAGTCCTAGAAACAGAATTCTCCCACTTAGGCTTACTATGTTTTAGGATTTTTTTTAGAATATCAAAACGGATTAAGTTTCTTATATTATAATGTATAACGGTATTTATATTCTAATCTACTTGAATATTGAATACCAGAAAACCATCTGAATTTGTATTTATTAAACGTTAAACACGTGCAAAAATACCTCGTCTGGCCGTCTTCTTGCTTTGTTTAATGCTCTCCTTTCTCTCCTTTCCGTGGTCAATTGACAGCCTGACTTAGGGCGAAATATAATTGCATCGCGCAGACCAAAATAATCTTTTGGTTACTCACTGCGAATACTGAAAGAAGAATGAAAGAAGAAAGAAAGTTCTCGACCTTTGTTTTTCGGTTTGATTCAGAAATTTTATTTCATTGGTCTTTCTCGTCTTTCTCTTTTTCAAGTTTCAAGATTGTATAGTTTAATGGTAAAGTTTGATTACCATTAACCCCCAGAATAGTTAACGAGTCTTTCGGTTTGATCCTATTCATCTCCTAAAGGGGCCTGCACCTATCCGATTTTTTGTGTTTTCCTTATGCTGATCCTCGGCCCCTATGGTCCAGCGGTTTCACGACTTCTCTCTTTCACGGAGATAACGAGGGTTCAAGTCCCTCTGGGGGTAAATCATGCCCATAGGAATGATATTTTCAATCGTCTAAAATCAATTAGGCGTTGGGTCGATGCCCGAGTGGTTAATGGGGACGGACTGTAAATTCGTTGACAATATGTCTACGCTGGTTCAAATCCAGCTCGGCCCAACAATTCGCCAATCTACCATCAGATGGTAGAACCCTCTTGTTATTAAGAAATACCTGATACGATAGAATAAAAAAGAATCGAAATTTTCTGCTAGATCCCTTCTGATTCCCCTGGGATTGTAGTTCAATAGGCAAGAGCACCGCCCTGTCAAGGCGGACGTTGCGGGTTCGAGCCCCGTCAGTCCCGACGGATCCAATAAGTACATCAATTCGCCTCTCCATTTTCTGTGAAATAAGGGACAGAGAGCATAATTTAATTCCGAAGGTCTTTCCCCCCTTTTTTCAGGATTCTGTCGAAGAAAGAACAAACCCTAAACTAAAATGAAAATAACTAAAATAGTGAAGTTGATAGAATATTCCATCTTTGCTCCCGCGACTCATCTTTATCATACTTCTTTGTCTTCCAAAGAAAATTGGATCATTAAAAAAACGGCGTTTAGAACCTAATTCCTCTCTTTTTCCACTTCGCTTTGTATTGTTTGTTGGGGTTTTGTAGTTAATGGAAAGGGACGGGTGGTTAGATGCTACTTCATTTGATGGTTTTACAAGGAAGACCTAAGGTAGGTTATAGAAAAGACGGATAAATAAAGGAATTTTGGATTGGGCCGGGAATCCCATCTTGGATTCGGTATGGATAAAAGATCTTCGTATGTTATACTATTCAATTCTCGACGACGAATTAATTTAATAGCTCAGATATTGTTATTCATGATATTGATCCGATTCAAGATCATCGATAGGGAATGCATTCATTGAATTGACAGGTGAAAGATTTATCATCTCTATGGGATTAAATCCCGAGTTATTGTGAAATAAAAAAAAACGATGAGATTATGGAAGTAAATATTCTTGCATTTATTGCTACTGCACTGTTCATTTTAGTTCCTACTGCTTTTCTACTTATAATTTACGTAAAAACAGTCAGTCAAAATGATTAATTACTTTAGTTGAAGAAATCAAATGAAAAGGATTCTATTTTTGCGTCTTAAATGAAATCAACGGGCTATAATCGGCGGTATTCTATGAGATCCGAGAGTATGGTAAGTAAGAAATAAATTTATTTCTTACCATACTCTCTATTAGTGTTATTGTAGTGTATAAAGTTGTACTTGACTTTCTAATAAAGTTGGTACTATATTAGCTTTTATCTTCAATATCTGTAGTTATTAATCCATATATGGAATTGACGTAGGACCCAATTCTATTTCTTTGATACATCTATTTATTCCGATAATAATCGTTTTACTGTTATAGAATACATTTCTCCACTAGAATCCAATGGAATTTCGAAATGAAGATATTTTTATTTGAAAATTATTTCAATTCAAATAAAAAAATGCGTTGCAGAACGATCTATAAAACAATTGATACCGTTTCATTCCTCAACTAAATTAGGAGTGCTTCTAAAGTCCACTTCTTCCCCATACTACGAGTGAAAGGGAAAATGTAAAGACTACCATTAAAGCAGCCCAAGCGAGACTTACTATATCCATGTGAATTATGTCCCTTATCTCTATGATAGAATTATTCCATTATTGCTCACTAATAATAGTAGAATCAATGGTCCAGAGTCAAAAAGGGATTCTGGCCAAACACTATTCATGAACCAATCAAATAAATCCATTTCTAAAAAATTACTATATGATATGATTTCTAATCGGCAAAGACTAAACACAAGTAAAATACACAATGACACCACAAAGGAATGTTACTAATGGAACATGTAGTAATAAAATAAGAGGGCCATTCCTTTTTTTTTGCCTTCATAAGTAAAAATAGCGAAATTGCTATCTATTACATACTTTTCTTTCCTATTTGATCTAATCCGTACCCTTTCCCGATTGTCTCTCTGAAGCAGTTGGGAGATAGTATATTATACTCTTCAGGAGGGGAAAAAATGATTTTTTTTCACTTTTTCTATACTTTTTCTATAAATTTTTCTATACTTTTTCTATAAAAAAGTAAATTATCCATCCAATCTCACTCTAATAGTGATTCAATGCCTGAACACTCAGAGATTCTTGCGAGTCTATATTCGATTCGTTTGTTGATGAGGCGGCACCCGGATTTGAACTGGGGAAAAAGGATTTGCAGTCCCCCGCCTTACCACTCGGCCATGCCGCCAAAACGATACATAATAGTAGAAAATTTTCCCTTTTTGGGTTGGATTACTAAACTTTAGTTTATTGTACTTGCATCTTGCATCCTTTTTTTAATCCTTTTTCTAAATTTAGAAAAATTAGAAAATAAACCCTTTTTACCCTTTTGATTTTTACCCTTTTGATTGTATTTGATCCACCCCTTCGATTGATTGTATAGTATCTCAAAACGCACAATGCCGAAAAACTTCCCCTCACTTTTCTATTGAAAAATCAAATGTATATTTTCATCCAAAAAAGACAAAATTTATGACAAATGGGAACCATTAACTATTCGTTGACGGAGAATTCCTGAATGATTCTTGGGTTTGAATCTAAAATTTGGTTTGCCTAATGACATAAGAAAATACAAATTGATACATACTTAATCAGTATTGATTCTTTTGAATCAAAAATCCTTCTCAATTTCCATTATAACAAAAATTATAAGTATATGTAAACCCCAGAGCGTAAATTGTTACACAGATACCAAATTGGGTATCTTATTTATATTGCCTATAAATAAAGGGAATTTGTTGGAACAAAAAAAGGCCCGGCTGGGTATTGACCGGGCCAGGCCCAAAAGGCACTTCGAACAAAATAAAAGCAAGAAGGTCTTCCTTATTTATCTTTCTATTTGGATCTTTCGAGCATCTAAATGGAATTGCTAATTATATAATAACGATAAAGAATGTCAAAGAAATACTTTCTTTAATCCTTACTTGATGTGTAATGTAAGATAGTAATTATCTTTTTCAATTGGGAGAGATGGCTGAGTGGACGAAAGCGGCGGATTGCTAATCCGTTGTACGAGTTATTCGTACCGAGGGTTCGAATCCCTCTCTTTCCGTTTCCGTTGATGACTTTCCATTTTTTTCTTTCAAATTTCGCAACCCCCTTTTTTTTTATTTTACTAGTTAAACGTGTGGAATAGATAAAAGAAAATCTTAATAAAATTGTAAAATCAAGCAAGAAAAACGAAATTTTTATTTTATTCTTCACGTCCAGGATTACGTCCTGGATCATTGGATAGGAATCCAAAGATGAAGAGAGAAACAAAGAATATTACTACTGTGTAAACGAAAAGTTTGAGAGTAAGCATTACACAACCTCCAAGATCATTTTTTGAAAAAGGAAAACGAGAAAAGATAATAGATCCTCCATTTTTATATCACATATCCTATTTTGACACCAAGAAATGAATTCTAGAAATAGAAAAGAATGTTCATAAATTCAAATGAAGTTGAAATTTGTAATAAGAGTCTTTGATTACCGCAAATCACTTTCATACCCACAATTAGATATTGTAAGGAACCCTAACCTAATAAGGTCTTTCGCCGGAAAAAGGGTTAGAATCGGGAAATGGGGCGAACCGGATTTTTCGCAGCTATCCAAGAATTTCAATGTTTGAATCGAAGGTTCATACTGTCAGACTTATTTGATCTTATCAATTGTTATAATTTTTCTCGAATAAATCATGAATTTTCTAGGATAGTATTAAAGATCTTATCGAAAACTTACAGCAGCTTGCCAAACAAAGGCTAAAAGAAAAAAGAACAGGGGTATTACTGGCATAACATCTACGATTGGATTCAAAAAAGCATAGGCTTCGGGCAATTTGGCGAAGAAAAGACTACTCGGATAAAGGGCAGAATTAAGACAGATCAAACTAAAGATATTAAGCATAACAGACATTTTGTTCGTCGAGATAATTGCATTTTGATTGAGTTATTGATATAAGGAAAAATGAAGAAAGTAAGGTAGACAAAAAAATCCTTCTTTTTCCACCCAATCAAAAATCCTCCAATTCTCAAAGGAGAATAGAAGAAATCATACTTTCATACAATATCTTAATTGAATTATATGTAATGATCAATAAATTCAGTTGAATTCTAGATATACACATGTCAAAATCCTAGCACGAATCTATAATATATTCTATAAAGAATAAAGATTTTCTATAGATAGTTGGACTGGAATTGACGAACACTTAATACCAATATTATTCTTTATTAGTGTCCAATAAAAATATAAATGGGGCGTAGCCAAGTGGTAAGGCAACGGGTTTTGATCCCGCTATTCGGAGGTTCGAATCCTTCCGTCCCAGAGCATATTCATTGTATCCGAATACAGCTTTTTTGTTCAACAAGATTCTGTTTCAAGGCCTAATATTGGATAGAATATGATTCTTCTTTCTTTTCTGATTTTGAATGATTCTTTTCGTAATCATATCTCAGTTTTTCACAAACTGAACTAAATCTGGTTCAAATGACATGCAAATGTAACTGAATCCTTTTGTGATCCAGATAAGATGGGACATAGATCACAGTTGCAGAAAGATTACTTAACCTCAGGTTAAATAAAATATGAAAATACATATAAAACGAGGAAGTGCTTAGCTTATAGGTATGTATTGTTATCCTATTTCAGTGACAATAGTCTTTCCATTTTTGTGAAAAAAAATTTGCATCCCTAAAATATTAAAATTTAAATATTTAACAATGATATTTATTTTTATTGTTCGATCTATTTATCTTATTTGCTTTAAATCATTGACAATTCGACTCGAAAAGAAACATAGATTTATCTTTCTTATGATAATCAAATATAGTCTTTACTGTAAAACTTGACTCAAATAATGATGTATAAGGATGTATAAGTAGGAAACTTTTTCAATTATCAAGATTTGTAATGATTCCTTATGGGTTGAATCTTTGGGAAGTTGGAAATGGGTCAGTCTATCTTATTGAGTCACTTGAAGAGGCAGAGTCAAATAGAATTTATTTATTCGTGTTATTTCTGTTAGTTATGTTATTTCTATATTTATATTTCTTCATATTTCTATTATATATTTTTTTTAGATAGAGATTTATAGAAAAATGTTTCCTTCATATAAAAAAGACGGGGTCTTGCTAAGATTTTTTCAGAAAAATATTTATTATCTATGTAGATAAGAAAAAATATAAATTACTATGTCTCTGTACCGACTGAACCAATGACTATTCATGATTCCATAATTGAATCAATTCCATACTGGTTCCAAATTAGAGGAATGTTATGGTAAAACTTCGTTTAAAACGATGTGGTAGAAAGCAACGTGCGACTTGAAGGACACGATCCGGTGTGGATTCTTATTCTTACATCCACCATTTTATATAGGAATGAAGGTGCTCTTGGCTCGACGTCGTTTGTTCTATTCTACTAGAACCCTTCTTTTTTTATTGGGTTGTAATGTAAATAGTTCATGATGGAGCTCGAGTAGAAAGTATTGATTAATTTCTCAGGGGCAACGATCTAGGGTTAATGCCAATCAATAAATTGGAACAACTTCGTAAGTATATCTTCGATATAGAAATTGAAAGGATCCGATTCGAGCAAATTTTCAATTCAAAAAAATTTGTTGGAACGGCTAAAACTTTTTTCGATCCACAGTGTATCGCGCGCGAATCAACCGTCGGTATGATTCTTTGATAGAAAGAAATCACAAAAGGGGTATGTTGCTACCATTTTGAAAGGATTAAGAAGCACCGAAGTAATGTCTAAACCCAAGGATTTAAAACAAAGATAAAGGATCCCAGAACAAGGAAACACCACTTCAATTGTCTCACGGATCCGAATAAAGAATCCAAATAGATTTTAAACGAGACAAAAGGGGGGTTAAAGACCACTCAATAAAAAAATATCTTAAATAAAAATCTTTAAGATATTTGAGAATTATTCAACTTGAGTTATGAGTACAAATGATTTTTTATTTTTTCAGGAAGGGTGCTAAATAAATATGAGTTAAATTATAGGCTAATTTATTTTACGGATTCCTTTCCTATTTATTAGAATTTTATCCATAGACAAAACTTCGAATCATTTTTTCTCGAGCCGTACGAAGAGAAAACTTCCTATACGGTTCTAGGGGGGGGGGTTCTTTTTCATCTACATCTATCCCGATGAGCCGTCTATCGAATCGTTGCAATTGATGTTCGATCCCGAAGAGAAGGAAGAGATCTTCGGAAAGTGGGTTTTTATGATCCGATCAAGAATCAAACTTATTTAAACGTTCCCGCTATTCTCTATTTCCTTGAAAAAGGCGCTCAGCCTACAGGAACTGTTCAGGATATTTTAAAAAAGGCAGAGGTTTTTAAAGAACTTTCCCCTAATCAAGCGAAATTCAATTAAATTAAGGAAATAAAAGCTAAGGGTAGGATAGTGATTTCTATATAATTTTGGATA